TCAAATCCAGCTCGGCCCAATAATTAATTCGCTGATCCGCCATAACATAAAATGCCCATTTTTTTGTATTTTGTTTTCCAGAAAAGCCAAACAAAAAAAAAATTAGGGAAGAATAAAAAAAGTCCAATTTTCTGATATATCCATCCCTACCGCTATTTGTTTTTTATTTGTTCTATTTATTTGTTCCCATAAATTCTGACCTTGATAACGATCTAGATTCATATCAGGATCATTAAGTATAAAGTTTAATGAAAAGAAAGAGTAAAGTAGAAAGAAAAAAGACTCTTTTTTTTTTCATTTTATTTTAAAATTGATTATCGATCGATTTGGCAATAACGAAAGGATTACTAGTAACTAGTAATCCGCGTTGCTCTCACTAAAGCGCATACCCGTATAGATATCAATATATCACTCGCGCCTTTGTTTGTTACAACACGTCGATTCGAATCTAAAATGAAAATAGAAAATAGCTTGAATGAAATCATAAGAATATCTATGCTGTACACTTTTCTTTATTTCCCTGGGATTGTAGTTCAATTGGTCAGAGCACCGCCCTGTCAAGGCGGAAGCTGCGGGTTCGAGCCCCGTCAGTCCCGACGGATACAATAAAAAAAAACATCAATTGATCCCTACATTTTCTGTGAAAGGGGATACAAATGACAGAATTTCGTTCCCTCATTCCCAAGGATATCCTTTTTTTTTTCTTTCTATTTTTTTGTTGGGGTTTATTTGTAAACTATTTGTAAACGGTGAAAGTGGAAAAGCAGTCAGATGATACATCATCAGATGATTGTACAAGGAAGGCGGTAGATTATCGAAAAGAAAGAGTGGAAAAGAATATATATAAATAAAGGAATTCTTTTGATTGGGCCAGGAATCAAATTTTGTATTCGGTGTGGATAAAAGATCTTCCTATGTTATACTATTCAATTCTCGACGGTGAATCGATTTGATAGCTTAGATATTGTTATTCATGATATTGATCCGATTCGATGTCATTGAAATGTAAGTCATCGCATTGAATTTACAAGCGACAAATTTATCATCTCTATGGGATTAAATCCCGAGTTATTGCGAAGTCAAAAAAACAATGAAATTATGGAAGTAAATATTCTCGCATTTATTGCTACAGCGCTGTTCATTCTAGTTCCTACCGCTTTTTTACTTATAATATACGTAAAAACTGTCAGTCAAAGTGATTAATTTGAATGAAACTTGACTTTTTATCAAGGATTTAAGAAAAAAAGGATTCCAATTACACGTCTTAAATAAAATGAATGGACTAGAATCAGCAGTATCCTATAAAACTCGATAGTATGGTAGAAAAAAAAATATGAATCTTTCTACCATACTATCTATATCTATTATTGTAATGTATAAAGATACAAGCTAAATATAGATGAATCTACAATATGTATCTTCATACATGTCGATATCAATTAAATATATGTAATGTATATAGTATCTTAATTTTAGTTCTTCGCTTTATTTGTGTTGATTTCAATCAATCTGAAATAATTGAAAGGCAAGTCTTACGATTTTCTAATTCTTTTTCTTTCATTTCAGGTATTTGATTCTTTTGATGGATACCGAGATTCATATTGAAAATAATCAGAAATGAAGGAAAAATGGAATGGAATAGGCATATATTAATTAAAAAAAAAAAAGATTACTTGATTTTTTTTTTTAACATTCCAAAGAAGTAATTCATTGAGGAGTTGACAGATGATCCAAAGAGTTCTATGGTAACTTTTCTTCGTATTTCGTTTCTAAAAAAGGGGTATACTCTACCGATTTTTAATTTCACTTCTTTTCTTTGATCCATGATATGAAATGAGTCAATAAAGCATGGCATAAATGAAATTCCTAAAATAATAAATAAAACAGGGGGTAAGTGCGCAATATGTGACTACACTAAGGCAAGATCTTATTAAATAAAAGAAATAAAAGAACTACTTTTTTTTTTCTCTTTGAACAGTAAAGCGGGAAGGAAATAAAAACAAACAAATACAGAAAAAAAAAGGGGGGGGGTCCTTGTCCCTCATTGTCCATATATAACTTTGGGAAGAGCTGGTTCATCAAAATAGAAAATTTAGGAAGAATTCTTTTTCTTTTTTATAAATTGCCTATCATCCGTAGCCCTTTTACTTTCGAAATATGAACATGGGAATTATTGAAATGTTTGTTTGATTTTGATTGAAAGGGTATTATTCATCTATATTATTCATAAAATACATTACTCCACTAAAATCCAAGAATTTCGAAATGAAGACTAAAAAAATAGTTAAAAAAAAGGCTTTGCAAAACGATCTAGAAAACAATTGATACGGTTTGATTCCTCAACCCAATTAGGAGTACCCCTAGAGTCCACTTCTTCCCCATACTACGAGTGAAAGGGAAAATGTAAAGACTACCATTAAAGCAGCCCAAGCAAGACTTACTATATCCATGTGTATTATGTCCCCTATCTCTATGAATATGAAACAAATATGAAGGAATTTTTCCATTATTGTTCACTAATAATAGTGGAATTACCGGCGCAGAGTCAAAAAGAAAAGGGAATTCTGACACACCACCGTTGATGAAACACTTCAATAAATCCGCTTATAACAAGTTCTTATATGATTTCTAGTAAAATCGAGAACCATTAAGCACAAGCAAAATACGCAGTAACACTTTTGGAAGTAGCAAAAGAATGTTACTCACATGTAGCAATAATAAGACTTATTCTTTCTTTTGGTGTCCCTCATTAAGTAAAAGCCAATTATCCATCCAATCTAATATTGATTGGATGCCTGAACACTCAGAGACTTTCATCAGTCTGTATACAAAGTATCTTCCAACCCTTCTACAACCATTCATTAGTTAATTAGACACTCCCGTTATCCAATCTAATTCAAGACTCCGCTAGTAGCCCGGGGAGGGGCTACCATATCAAGATTTACTGATTCCCTTCCACTACTCTAGTTTTTCCTTGAATCCTAGACGTAAGGATTTACAATACTTTAGAAAACAAAACCCCCGGAAGTTTATAATCAAGAAAGTATCAAGAGTCTTTTTCTTACACTTGTTTTTGCTGGAGAAAATTTGTCGAGTTATATCAGCAAAACAGAATATAGGATTTCAAGTTTTTTGTTGATCAGGCGACACCCGGATTTGAACTGGGGAATAAGGGATTTGCAGTCCCCCGCCTTACCGCTCGGCCATGTCGCCAAAAGGCTACAAACAAAAAAATGAGAGTATCCCCTTTTTATTTTTAGATTGGATCCATACCTTCAATTGGTTATAGTATCTCAAGACACACAATATCTAAAAACAAAAACTTTCCCTTTCTTTTTTCTTTTCTATTGAAAAAGAAAATGTGGATTCTCAGTTACAAAAGTCAAAATGCAGGACAAATAAATTGGAACCATTAACTATTAACTATTAACTATTGACTGCAAATTTATGGACGATTCTTCTTCACTTGTCTTTCTCTAATGGTATAATAAAATCACAATAGATACATAACTAATCAGTATTGATTTTTTTTCAATAAAAAAACTTTCTTAAATTTCAATTATAAATTATATTATAATATAATAATATAACAGCAATTATGAGTCTATGTAAACCCCAGAACATAAGTTGTTACTGTTACACAGCTATAATTATCTAATGAGATATTTTATCTATCTAGATATGATGTCCATAGGGAATCAGCAAGAAATTATTGTGTTTCCATTTTTCATTGAATAGATTTAAATAAAAGAAAAAATAGAATTTTTGATAGAGCACGCCATGTGTTGTCTCCACTAGAGAGCTATAATGGAATAAAAAGAAAAGAGGAAAGACATATATAAATAGAAATGCTATATCTGCATCTGTTTAATAAATCCAAGCCCTCTTTTCGTACGCACTTCAATCATATTCTAAATATTCTACTAAAAAATAAAAAACTAAAAAGTGGGTAAAAACATCTCTCTTCTCTGCGAATCATTTTTTGAACAATGTAATCTATGAAAAAATTAAGTGCTAGAAAAATCAACTCTCTCCCTATATCTATTTTATGATTTTTTTGTCTTTATCTCAACGAACAGATCAAATCAGGAATTCATTTCATTTTTTCATTTTTCTGGTATTCAATCGGATTGGAATATGTAATATCATAATAATGGTAGAAATTGAATTCTTTTTGTTTTTGATTTTCTCTACAAAACTACATAAGGCTAAATGGCATTTATCAATTCTTTTCTGTATCTGTTTGTTATAAATATAAATTCACAAATTTGAGTCTACTTTTTCTTCTTCCGTTCATACGCATTTCATACATTCCATATATATTATATGGTATATGGAGTTAGATAAAATTTCATGTGATTCAGTAAACAGAATAGAAATTCAATTCCATCATTATTAGATCGATTCATATGATTCGATGAAGAATGAGAAAAGAATGGGATTTTTTTGATAAATGGGAAATTTAAAATGCTCGGGGATGAAAATGGGGAAATGTATACAATACCTGGGTTGAATCAGATACAATTTGAAGGATTTTGTGGGTTCATGGATCGGGGCTTAACAGAAGAACTTTATAAATTTCCAAAAATTGAAGATACGGATCAAGAAATTGAATTTCAATTATTTGTGGAAACATATCAATTGGTGGAACCGTTGATAAAAGAAAGGGATGCTGTATATGAATCACTCACATATTCTTCTGAATTATATGTATCCGCAGGATTAATTTTGAAAACCAGTAAGGATATGCAAGAACAAACAATTTTTATTGGAAACATTCCTTTAATGAACTCCCTCGGAACTTCTATAGTAAATGGAATATACAGAATTGTGATCAATCAAATATTGCAAAGCCCCGGTATCTATTATCGATCAGAATTGGATCATAACGGAATTTCGGTCTATACTGGTACCATAATATCAGATTGGGGGGGGAGGTTAGAATTAGAGATTGATAGAAAAGCAAGGATATGGGCTCGTGTAAGTAGGAAACAGAAAAT